ATTCTCTATTCCTAATTACTGCAGTACGGAAAATACCGGAAAGAGTGGAAAGGAATGAAAATCTCACTGCTGATCCATTTGTGATACGTGAATGGGAGAAAAATCCGAATCAAACCCCTTCTTCGGTGAAAAAAAAAAAAAGAGGGGGGGGGCAAAATGGTCCGAAGCTTTGTTATTTTAGTTAGGTTCAAGTCTGACGGGAATAATATTCTACGACTAGAAACTCATTGATTTTCAAACCGATCCATTTAATATCTATTATTTGATTTACTAATCCTTTATATTGGGATGAGTCAAAAGTCAAATGTTTTGCCAAATCCTCGCGGGGCGATGAATCAAGATAATTTTGAATCAGAGCTCTGGATCTTTGTTCATCCCTTGCAGTAATAATATCTCGGGGTTTGCAGCGATAACTTGGGATATCTACTACACGACCATTAACTAAAATATGTCTATGGTTAACTAATTGCCTGGCTCCAGGAATGGTCGAAGCCATACCTAATCGAAAAAGGATGTTATCCAAACGCATCTCAAGTAGTTGTAGTAAAACCTGACCTGTTGACCCTTTGGCTTTTCCGGCAATACGAACATATCTAAGCAATTGTCGCTCTGTCAGACCATAATGAAAACGCAATTTTTGTTTTTCTTCTAGACGAATACGATATTGAGATCTTTTCCCGAAACGTGATTGGTTTCTAAGATCACTTCCGGATCTAGGTCTTTTACTAGTTAGTCCCGGTAAAGCCCCCAGACAGCGTATTTTTTTGAAACGAGGCCCTCGGTAACGAGACATAAAGACTCCTTGTTAAAATTTGATTTTACAGAATAAACTTAAATTAAGACTGAACTAAACGATAAACGAAACTAAATCTATTGAAGTACTACAAAAGAAGACTACAAAAGAAGAATGAGATGGATTGTATCAATATCCGGATTATTTTGTATATATAGGAAGTGAAGGACCCCTTTCTTGATTTGTTCTGTAGTGTAGAGATTTAACTGCTCCAATCAAATCCGTTTTTTATTCATAGTTGGAAGTTGCTACGACATAATAGATCGGTGACCCGACATTTTTAAAAGAAAAAAAGAGAGGAGTCTTTTCAATATTCCTTGAGATCAAAGAATATTGAAAAGCCGGCTATCGGAATCGAACCGATGACCATCGCATTACAAATGCGATGCTCTAACCTCTGAGCTAAGCGGGCTCACATAACAGAAATAAGTGCAATAGAACTAACTAACTATATCTATATAGAATGTTTTTTTTAATTCTTAATTTATATATTATACTTAATTTATAGCAGTTAGTTATAGCAGATTAGATTAATCATATTAGAGCAGATCGGTACTAAGGAAAGGATAAGATAAGGATGCAATCCAGACATAATGAGACATTTCGCTGGTTTCATTCAGAAAGGGGGGAGGTAGAACGAAAAAAAAAAAATGAATATCGACCGTTCCAGTATTAAAAATCGCGCGGGAAAAATGAGAGGGGGGGAGGGTATGTATATGTGGGATATCTCTATCCATATTGAATTGCAGATACATCAATGATAGAATCATTTCTGATGGGACCAAATACGGGTCTTCCGATAGAGAATAGGGACAAGAAATCAAAATCAAATAAATCAAATAATAAAATAGGAGTAGACTTTTTTTCGATATTAGGAATCAGTATCTAATGAATTCAACGGTTCCGACATAAATAAATGAAAGAGGGGGATGGGATCACAATGAGATCTCGGTCTCATAAGGGGATATGGCGAAATTGGTAGACGCTACGGACTTGGTTGGATTGAGCCTTGGTATGGAAACCTACTAAGTGATAACTTCCAAATTCAGAGAAACCCTGGAATTAAAAATGGGCAATCCTGAGCCAAATCCTGTTTTCAGAAAACAAGGGTTCAGAAAGCGAGAACCAAAAAAAGGATAGGTGCAGAGACTCAAAGGAAGCTGTTCTAACGAATGGAGTTGATTAACATTGGTATAGGAATCCTTCTATCGAAATTCCAGAAAGGATGACCCTATCCTATATACGTACTGAAATATCAAACAATTAATCACGATCCGATTCCGTATTTTTTTTATATGAAAAATGGAAGAATTCTTGTGAATCGATTCCAAATTGAAGGAAGAATCGAATATTCAGTGATCAAATCATTCACTCCTCGGATAGATCTTTTGAAGAACTGATTAATCGGACGAGAATAAAGATAGAGTCCATTCTACATGTCAATACCGACAACAATGAAATTTATAGTAAGGGGAAAATCCGTCGACTTTAGAAATCGTGAGGGTTCAAGTCCCTCTATCCCCAATAAAAAGAAAAGAGCCCATTTTACTACCTAACCTCTTTATTTCGTCATCGGTTCCAAATTAGTTATGTTTCTTATTCACTCTACTCTTTCACAAACGGATCCGGACAGAAACCTTTCTCTCTTATCACAAGTCTATAGATACGATATACTTACAAATGAACATATATAGGCAAGGAATTTCC